GGTTGATTATGGAAAAGAATTGAGATTTCAATCTCCCAGAATATTTCCATATATATATTGTATCGTTTTGGCGGCATGGCCGAGTGGTAAGGCGGGGGACTGCAAATCCTTTCTCCCCAGTTCAAATCCGGGTGTCGCCTGATCAATAAAAGATTCGGAATCTTTTACCCTGCTAATAGAACTCGCCAAATTCTTTTATTGCCCAGCGGAAGCAGAGGTAAAGCACTAAGAATGTCGATCCTGGATTTGCAGAATCCAGGGGAGGGGGTTCTATAAAGTAAAGGACTTTCCATTATTTCTTCCAAAACCGAAATCGGGGTGTGGCCCAGTACTAATAGGACTAAAGATTCCTTATTACTGATTATTGATGGGTTCAGGTCATTTATTTGATTTATCAATCGAATCAAATCTATAGTAAGACTCAATTGTGAGATTCCGAACTACGAAAGTCAAGGACCGTAAATCCTTGGAAGCAAGGGAAGGTTCCTAAAGGACTGTAAATCCTTGCTCCTAGGATCCAAGGAGAAATTATAGGAAAGACTAGAAATACTTCCTAATTACCTCACCCTACTAGTGTTTACTGATTGAGTCTTGAATTAGATTAGATTGGGTAGACTGGTGGGGAATCAAATCGGGAGTTGTGGAAAGAAGTGAGGATACTTTGTATCCAGACAGACTCACGAAAGTTTCTGAGTGCTCGGGCTTTCAATTAATATTGATTGTATGGGTGATTGGCTTTTTTTATAGAATAAAGCGGAAAAAAATTCGTTCTTTTGGGTAACCCTTTTCCAAGAATGGAATAGGGTGTCTCCCAATTGTTTCACAGAAGTGGAGACAGTAAAGTAAGGCTTAGACGGGGGATAGGGATATGGGATAGATAGTTATCCATCTTGATGGTATATCTATATCTAGATTTTATGCTTTTTGTTTAGGAAAGGCAACAAAAGAGACAATAGGTCTTACTATTCCTACACGTTCCATTAGTAACATTACTGTGAGATTTCCGAGGGGATAACTGTGTATCTTGCTTGTACTTAGTGCTTCCCGATTTTCTTTTACCAGAAATCACATAGGAACTTGTTACGAGTGTATTCATTGGATTGGTTCATCAATAGCGTTAGGTCAAAATCCCATTTTGACTCTGCACTATTGATTCCACTATTATTAGTGATCAATAATGGAATAATTCCTTCATATTCATAGAAATAGGGGACACGATTCACATGGATATAGTAAGTCTCGCTTGGGCTGCTTTAATGGTAGTTTTTACATTTTCCCTTTCACTCGTAGTATGGGGAAGGAGTGGACTCTAGGGATACTACTAATTGAGTTGAGTAATCGAATTGTATCAATTGTTTAATAGATCGTTCCGTAAAGTTAAATAAATAAAAAAAAAATATCTCCATTTCCAAAATTCTACTGGAATCCAATACGAACAACAACCTTTCTATCAAACAAATATTTCAATGATTTGATTCCCATGTTCGAATTTCGAAGCTAAAAGAGATATATATGATGAGAAATTTTTTCCAACCGAATTCTTCCTAAATATTCTATTTTGATGAACCGGCTCTTACTATATGGATATTACAATGAGGAGCAACCAACCCCTATCTATTTTTTTGATTTCTTTCCCTGTTTACTGTTCAAAGAGGAAGCCGTTCTGCTATTACGTAGATATGTACTTTCTACTGAGGAGACATAGACATAGTAGTTGTCCAAAGAGGTACTACGCATAATAAGATCTTGTTTGCGTTGGGTGATCCATACATACTTACCATTTTATACCCCTAGGAATCTTATTTATGCTTTATCGACGCGTCTCATGTCATGGTTCAAGCATGAAAAATCGGTGGTGTCTACTATTCCTTTTCCAAATCCGAAAAAGTGACTATAGAACTCCTTGGATCATCTATTAATGGCTCAATCAATTACTTCTTCGGAATGCTAAAAAAAAAATGGCTTGTTTTCTTTTATATATGCCCCCTTCTTCCTCCATTGATTGTTTCGATGGATCCCGGGAGATCCATATTGAAAATAACCAGAAACCTAGTAAGAGTTGGTGTTCGATTATTTCAGGTTGATCGGGATCAATACAAATGGATGTAGCGGAGAAATAGAATTGGAGTGCTACCTCCATGTACATATATGTATGTGGATCCATATTTATTGTAGTGTAGATTGATCTATATCAAGATCAAGCCCATATCTTTCTACAATAATAGATAGTGTGGTAGAAAGAACTATATGAACCTTTCTACCATACTATCTATTATACTGCTGACTCCAACCCGATCATTTCATTTAAGACTTGGAATTTGAGTCTCTTTCTTTCATTTTTTCAATCGTTGATAAGAACTATCAAGTTTCATTCAAATTAATCACTTTGACTGATTGTTTTTACGTAGATGATAAGTAAAAAGGCAGTAGGAACTAGAATGAACAGCGCAGTAGCAATAAATGCGAGAATATTGACTTCCATAATCTCATCGTTTTTTTTGCTTCGCAATAACTCGGGATCTAATCCCATAGAGATGATAAGTCTTTCTCCTGTAAATTCAATGGGATGGATTGCATCCTGATGATACTGAATCGTATCAATATCATGAATAACAATATCTGGTCTATCAAATCGATTCATCGTCGAGAATTGAATAGTATAACATAGGAAGATCTTTTATCCATACCGAATCCAAAATGGGATTCCTGGTCCAATCAAGAATCCCATTGAATTTCTCATTTTCACCCTTTCTTTTCTATAACCTACCATCCTCTTTATACAACCATCTGATGAAGTATCATCTGACCGGCGTTCCATTGGTCACAAACCCAAACGGTAGGAGTGAAAGGAATGAGTTAAGTTCTAAACGAAATTTTTGTGAAGATCTAATCTTCTTGGAAGACAGAGAAGTGTGATAAAGATCGGTCCGGTATAAAAGATCTAATATAATATTCCGATAAATTCACTATTCAATTTAATCATTTTTTTTTTTATTCGATGGGACCAAATAAAATAGGAAGAAAAAAAATGATCGGCGATACCACTGATCAATATACAAATGTCTCTACCCCATCAATCGGTACTAGTTGAAGTAATGGAAATTCCTGTATTTGTCCGATGAGAAATGTGAAACAAAAAACACGAAGGAAATAAGGATCTACCACTGGGAATTAAATCCTTTTCTTTGTCCCCGCTCTTCACAGAAAATGGAGAGATGAATTGATGGATTCATCGGATTATAGGTCGGGACTGACGGGGTTCGAACCCGCAGCTTCCGCCTTGACAGGGCGGTGCTCTGACCAATTGAACTACAATCCCGGGGAAATAAGGTGTCCAGCATACATATATATATATTCTTATAATTTCATTTCATTCGAGACCTTTCTTTATATTCTTTCTATTTAATTGAAAATCGCCGTGTTGTAACAGAAAGACGAGTGATATACTGATATCTACCTGGATATGGACTATAGTGAGAGTGACACAGATTACTAGTAATCCTGTGGTTATTGCCAAATCGATTGAGAATCAATCTTTCAATGAAAAAAAAAAAGGACTCTTTATTTCTCTATATCAGACATTTCTGGAGGACAAATTGGTTATATCATCCTCATGGATCGGCGAATTATTGGGCCGAGCTGGATTTGAACCAGCGTAGACATATCGCCAACGAATTTACAGTCCGTCCCCATTAACCGCTCGGGCATCGACCCAGGAAGAATCAATTCTAGGCTTATTGATAATCCATGATCAACTTCCTTTCGTCCTACCCCCAGGGGAAGTCGAATCCCCGTTGCCTCCTTGAAAGAGAGATGTCCTAAACCACTAGACGATAGGGGCATACCTGCCTGATCGCCATCATACCATGTTCATAGTATGAACAGTTTTTCGAAATTGTCAATATAATGATATGACTAGATCCGAAGAATCTTTCTTGCTTCGACGATTCCATAGAATTTGTAGAATTTTTTAGTTGTTCATTCATGAACCATAATATATATATATATATATATATATATAACAGAGTATAGAGAGTATAGGATCACTCGGGGAGTGATTTGTCCGACACGACAGAAAAGGGGCAAACCCCATTCCATTTCTATTTCTTCCATTTTCATTTAACTCATTGATTCGCTCATCATTAAGATGAGATATGCCTATCTCACACTAACACTAAGCTAAGCCAGGAAATTCAGAAACGATAGAATTTTTTTTTTTGATTTATTCAAACTTTAAGGATGATGTAGAACTCTTAAATCTGGAAAGGGGTAGAGAAGTAATCGAAAAGATTCTTTTTTTTTTTTATAAAAAGTGAATTCGGTTTAGGGTACGAGTCGAATTCCTTCATCGCATGATTCGATGAAATATCTTGGATCTATATCGGATTGATGTATCAATCAAGTGAATTTCGTCCGGATGGACCAATAAAAGAAAATCAATTAGGAGTGTCCCTGAAACAATTCATTGCATTGCTATTTATCAAATATAAATAACTAAAACTTCCTAGGTAAATCAAATTTCTTGTTCCTGAATAAGCCCCTATGTATACCTGTATATATGTACATCATAGTATATACACAGGTACATGTACTAAATTCTATAGTAACTAGTGGCTAATTCATAAATAAAAAGGGCCCTTTTAACTCAGCGGTAGAGTAACGCCATGGTAAGGCGTAAGTCATCGGTTCAAATCCGATAAAGGGCTTTTTCCACGAAGCTCCAATCTTAGTCTTCATCTTTCATCGGAGAATAGAGATATTATTGATATTTGGAATGAAAGTAACCACCCGGAGAATGAATTATCATTCTAATAAGTTATAGGTATTAGGTATAAAGTTGAACAATCTTTTATTATGATGATAAGTAATCGCACTTAGTAGGAGGACTACTATATCACTACAGGTTATACTCCTCCTCATGTTATTCATATTTTTGGTCCTGGGACATAAATATTCTAGATACTCAATCCCAATTATGAATCGCTAAACCAAAGTATTCC